TACATAGTGGCGCCAATTTTGTAACACTATGTATACCAACACGTACCAGAACTCGTTGAAGACGCTAGTCGAGACTTTCATGGTTTTGGGGTTTGACATGAATCACAAGACTCTTCGGGCGTAGGGGGTAGGGGGGTTTGTCGCGCAAAATCCTTTCTCCTTGTTTGGTAAAGAAGGGGGCAGTAATATAGGGATCTGTGAGCTGAGTAAAGAGAGTTTATGCACTTGATATCAGTTATGCAAATCATCTGTGAATGATCATGAATGAACTGTGAAAACTTGTCCATGCTAGCAAGGAAATGTTCTACCATGAACGTTAACATTAGGAAGGAGTCGCCAAATGCCAAGTGAAAGTGAGCGGAAAAAAAAAATACCAAATGCATATAAGTGAATGCTAGGCTTGGTGGGTAACGAGTCGATAGTACCCTAACATTAACTTATGTCTTAGCAGTTTCACGAATGAGGACTAGTGAACGTGTGGCCCTGAAAAAGGAACCAAATGCCAGGAATAGTTCACCGGGTGAAACCCCCACAATTCTTGTCCGTGATCTTATCATTCATGATATGCAATTACTCGGTTGGTTGGTCGGTTCTTACTGCAATTGCTGCTTGGTTACCGATAAATGGTGGGTAACGCATGGAAAGTGCCCTAGATTGGTTATTTATGGGATTAATCTTTTTCCCATCTGACTTGATCTTTTTTCTGAATCTTAACGTTATGCTTTAGTATACCTTAATTTAACCTAGTTACTTGTTTGTTTTACATCAATTCTTGGGGATTATACATAGTATGTATTTACACCATTATATATGCACTATTATGCATAGGGAGTGTCACCTCCCCATAACATGCAATCAAATAGAAACCCATTAAGGATCTCGAGATAGCTGGTTATCTTTGTGCATAGTGACGCTGCCGGGCGAGATCCCTGTTCGCGTGGGCGTGTCATTTTGATGCACTGTAAATGGGTCGGATCTTGATCCCGGGGTGCCAGGCAGAGAATAGTTTAGTTTAGAATTCTAGCTTTGGGAGTTAGAGGTGGAAGTTAAAATCTTTCTTCTCTGGGCCTCAGGGAGGACTTTAACCTCCGATCTCCGGTTTACAAGACCGGCGCTTTTAAGCTAAGCTACTGGGGCAGTTTCACTCTAGGGCCTTGTTCTCCACTCATCCTGCTAGTGGGGCGAGCACGAGGAATAGTCCGAAGTAAATTACTGAGGCTACTTGGCCGATAATAATAAAGGGGTGTTCGACTGGTATCCCCCCGATTCATGTAAGGATAATGACGTCCGCCACTAGGGTTCAGAATAGGAACTGTGTTAGGGGGCGGAAGGTAAGTCCTCGCTGTTTTGAGGTGTGCAAGATGGGTACAACCATAAGGACAAGGATGGAGAACAGAAGGGCTAAAACGCCACCTAGCTTGTTGGGGATGGACCGTAGGATGGCGTAGGCAAACAGGAAGTATCACTCCGGCTTAATGTGGGGTGGGGTTACCAAAGGATTGGCAGGGGTAAAATTTTCAGGATCCCCAAGCAGGTTGGGTGAGAAGAGGGCGAGGGATGTCAGGGCAAGGAGCATGACCGCAAAGCCAAGCAGGTCCTTGTATGAAAAGTATGGGTGGAACGAGATTTTGTCAGCGTCCGAGTTTAGTCCTGCGGGGTTGTTGGATCCTGTCTCGTGTAGGAAGAGAAGGTGCAGAATGGTGGCTCCTGCAATTACGAAAGGGAAGAGAAAGTGGAAAGCAAAGAATCGGGTTAGAGTTGCATTGTCCACGGAAAAGCCCCCTCAAATTCATTGAACTAGCACATCTCCCACGTAGGGAACGGCAGATAATAGATTAGTAATGACGGTTGCCCCTCAGAAGGACATTTGTCCCCAGGGAAGAACGTAGCCAACGAAGGCGGTCATCATAACCAGAAGGAGTAGCACTACGCCAATATTTCAGGTCTCTTTGTACAAGTATGAGCCATAGTATAGTCCTCGGCCGATATGCGCGTAGATACAGATAAAGAAGAAAGAAGCCCCATTTGCGTGTACATTACGGATTAATCAGCCGTAATTTACATCTCGACAAATATGAGTAACGGATGAAAAGGCGGTTGCGATGTCAGAGGTGTAGTGTATTGCTAGGAATAATCCCGTGAGGATCTGTGATGCTAAGCAGAGCCCTAGTAAGGATCCAAAGTTTCATCAAACTGAAATGTTGGAGGGGGCTGGGAGGTCGACTACTGCGTCGTTGGCGATTTTTAGGAGAGGGTGGGTTTTTCGTAGGCTTGCCATTAAGGTTTCTATAGTTGAATAACAACGCTGGTTTTTCAAGTCATTAGTCTCGGTTAGAGTCCGGGTAGAAATTAAAATGAAATTTCTCTTAACTGTTGTGATCTCTGGGTTCCTTTTGGGTATTATTGCGGTGGCTTCAAATCCAGCCCCTTATTATGGGGCGCTTGGGCTGGTAGTTTCTTCAGGGCTTGGGTGTGCTATTCTAGCAATGCTGGGGATGCCATTCCTTGCCTTAGCCTTGTTCTTGATTTATCTAGGTGGTATGTTAGTCGTTTTCGGCTATTCTTCCGCCTTGGCGGCTGATCCCGTCCCCGAGAGTTGAGGGGACGAGTCGGTGTTTGAGTATACAGTTTTTTATCTTCTACTAGTTGTGGCTGGGGTCCTATACTTTGGGCCAACAGCACATAATTTTAGCGCGGGGGTGCTGAGTTCTGTTAAGGAACTCTTAGTTACTCGACCCGATGTTGCTGGAGTTGCGATATTGTATGGTGCGGGGGGGATATTAATACTGTTTTGCGCTTGAGTGCTCCTCCTTACCCTCTTTGTGGTGCTGGAGTTAACCCGTGGGTTGTCGCGGGGGGCACTGCGAGCTCCCTAGGTCGACGCTAGTAGGGTGGCCAGCCCTGAGGTAATCAGGAAAATTACCAAGTAAGTCTTGATTAGGCCTCGCTGAGCATCACTAGTGGCAGTGGATATTTTTATCTGGGTAGAGGCGAGTCCTTTTGGCCCGGCTGCTTCAAACCATGTTTGGTCTACTAGTTGATTGGCCATTGTTTGTCCTAATACGAGGTTTAGCTTGGGGGCTAGACGGTGGACAACTGCGGGGAAGTAGCCCAGCATATTTGAGAAGTTGTGGAGGTTAATAATAGGGGTCGGCTTAAATTGTTTTGCTGTAAGGGAGGCTAGCTCCATGGCGGTCAAAAGGCCAAGAATTGTGACAGCGAGAGCCGCTAGTTTTAGAAGGGGTGGCATGGTCATAATAGGAGTTTTAGTTGGTAGAACATTTGAGGTGAGGATTAATCCTGCCACGATGCTGCCTCAGGCCAGGCGCTTGATTGGGTTAATAACGGCTGGGTCGTTTTCATTGATGGGGGAAAGGGCGGAGAAGCGGGGCGTTCCCATGGCTACAAAGAATACGACTCGGAAACTATAGACTGCGGTAAAAGAGGTTGCGATTAGCGTAAGGACGAGGGCTCAGGCGTTTAGGTATGAGGTGTTTAGGGCTTCGATGATTGCATCTTTCGAGAAAAAACCTGCAAGAAAGGGAGTTCCTGTGAGAGCCAGGCTCCCGATTGTTAAACAGGTTGAGGTGAAGGGGGCTAGGTTGTGTATTCCTCCTATCTTTCGGATATCTTGCTCGTCATTTAGACTATGGATAATAGACCCAGAACAAAGAAACAACATCGCTTTGAAGAAGGCATGGGTGCAGATGTGGAAGAAGGCTAGCTGGGGTTGGTCAAGCCCGATAGTAACCATCATCAGGCCTAGTTGACTGGATGTGGAAAATGCTACAATCTTTTTAATATCGTTTTGGGTTAAAGCACAGGTGGCTGTAAATAAAGTAGTTAGTGCTCCAAGACATAGGCAGATAGTTAGGGCTGTCTCGTTCGAGTGTGTGAGGGGGTGGAGTCGGATAAGGAGGAAGATGCCGGCTACAACCATCGTGCTCGAGTGCAGTAGGGCGGAGACTGGTGTGGGACCTTCCATTGCGGAAGGCAGCCAGGGGTGAAGTCCGAATTGTGCTGATTTACCAGTCGCGGCGATGATGAGTCCTAGGAGGGGTAAAGTCATGTCGACGCCATGTGAAAGGGAGAAAATCTGCTGCATTTCTCAGGAGTTCAGGTTCATGGCAAATCATGCTATGCTTATAATTAATCCGATGTCCCCTACTCGGTTATAGAGCACGGCCTGAAGAGCGGCGGTGTTCGCGTCGGCCCGACCGTATCATCATCCAATCAGTAGGAAAGATATGATTCCAACCCCTTCCCAGCCAATGAATAATTGGAACATGTTGTTGGCTGTGACGAGGATGATCATGGCAATCAGGAATATCAGCAGATACTTGAAAAAGCGGTTTATGTACGGATCTGCGTGCATGTATCATGAGGCGAATTCAAGAATGGACCATGTGACGTAGAGGGCAATGGGGGTGAAGATAATTGAATAAGCGTCAAACTTTAGGCTGATGTTGATGTTAAAAGTAGATGTGTTTATTCAGTGTCAGGTTGTAACAATGGTCTCTACCCCTTGATCCAAAAAAATAAACAAGGGAAGCAGGCTGACTACGAATGCAGTGCTGACTGCAGTTTTTACATGGGTCACGGCCCAGTTGGGGTCCTTAGGCGTTGGGTTGATGGTTGTAATAATCGGGTAAGCTAGGAGGGCAAAAATTAAGGTAAGTGAAGATGTCAGAATCAAGGTTGTTTGCATAGCCACTGCTTGGATTTGCACCAAGAGTTTTTGGTTCCTAAGACCAACGGATGACTGTTATCCTTCAGAGGCCGAGTGAGCCGCAGACTTTAACTGCGGGGGTAGAGATTAGCAGTCTCTATTGCTACAGGCCTCTCTCGGCGGGTAAGGAGGCTTTAACTCCTGTCCTTGGAATCACAATCCAACATTTTTTTTAAACTATACCTGCAGTAGAATCACCCTCACATGAACTCTGGTTTAAGAACAAGCAGAATAACTGGGATAAGGTGAAGGGTAATCAATAGGTGTTCTCGTGTGTGATAAGGGGTAAGCCCAATAATGTGGGCTGGGGTAGGGCCCCGCTGACTCATCAAGAATATGTACAGGGAGTAGCCCGCCGTAATTAGAGTGCCAACCCCTGTAAGGATGAGAGTCCATGGGGATCAATTAAACATGGTTGTAATAATCATGATTTCCCCTATCAGATTAGGCAGTGGGGGAAGTGCAAGATTGGCCAGGTTTGCGATGAACCATCAAGTGGCTGTAAGGGGAAACAACATCTGTAAGCCTCGGGCTAGGACCATAGTCCGACTGTGTGTGCGTTCGTAAGCCGTATTTGCTAAACAGAACAAGGCTGAAGACACGAGGCCGTGGGCAATCATTAAGATGATGGCTCCCGTTAGGCCTCAGGGGGTTTGAATTAGGATACCTGCGGCCACTAGTCCCATATGACTTACCGATGAGTAGGCGATTAGTGATTTTAGGTCTGTCTGGCGTAAGCAAATTGATCCAGTTATGATAATTCCCCACAAGGCGAGTACGATAAATGGGTATGCTATCTCTTTAGTTAAGGGGTCAAGAATTGAGCTTATTCGGATCATGCCATAACCCCCTAGTTTCAGGAGTACGGCGGCCAGAACCATCGAGCCGGCAATTGGGGCTTCTACGTGCGCCTTGGGCAGTCAAAGGTGAACCCCGTAGAGAGGTATTTTCACTAGGAATGCCACCAAGCAGCCAGCTCATCAGATCTTGTCCCCTCAAGAAAGCAGCATCAGGGGTTGCCCAAAATTTAATGTAATCATTGAGAGACTTCCTGTTGAAGCTTGAAGTGTCAGGAGAGCGACCAGAAGAGGCAGGGAGCCGGCTAGCGTGTAGAAGAGAAAGTAAGTGCCCGCATTTAGCCGTTCTGCTTGATTACCTCAACGGGTGATGAGAATTAGGGTTGGGACCAGGGTTGCTTCAAACATGATATAAAACATAATAATCTCGGTGGCACCAAATGCTAAAATAAGAAAGGTCTGCAAGGAAGCAAGGAGTGTAATGTACATCCGTTGCCGAGGCGCGGGCTCAGTTCGAGTGTGATTTTGACTGGCTAGGATTATCAGAGGGAGGAGTCAGCAGGTTAATACCAGTAGCGGGGCGGAGAGAGGATCAATCGCTATGTATGTGTTAGGGAGGGTTCAGCCTGTTTCTGCTGTTCAACTAAGCCATGACAGACTTAGTAGAGCGATAAGAAGGCTATGGGCTACTGCGGCGGTCCATAATCACTTTTTAGGTGTCAGCCAAATTGTTGGAAAAAGCATGAGGGTGGGAATTAAAACTTTTAGCATTGTAGGAGATTAAGACTCTGGAGTCGGTCGGTACCATGGGTTCGAGCTGTGGCTACGAGAAGCGCTAGCCCCGTGCTGGCCTCGCAGGCAGAAAAAGCTAGCAGGAGCAGCGGTGCCGCCGAAAAGTTGGTGACTTCTGTTTGAAGGGTTCATAGAGACAGGGCCATGAACAGGGATAATATTATTCCTTCCAGGCATAGTAATGCAGAGAGAAGGTGGGTGCGATGGAATGCAAGACCCATCAGGCTGAGAACGAATGCTGCACTAAAGCTGAAATGTACTGGGGTCATAAGGGAGTTATGGACTTTAACCATAATTGTCTGAGCCGAAATCAGAAGTCTTTAGTTGGACCAATTCCCTATTCGGCCCATTCAAGCCCTCCTTGTGTTCACTCGTAAACCAGCCCTAGTGTAAGCAGAGCAAGGATGGCAGTGGCTCAGGAGACGGTAATAAGCGGGTTGGTTAGTTGGTTTCCTCAAGGAAGGGGCAATAGAAGGGCAATCTCCAGATCAAAGAGTAGGAACAGAATTGCCACGAGAAAGAATCGTAGGGAAAATGGTAGACGGGCGGACCCGAGGGGGTCGAACCCACATTCATAGGGGGAGAGCTTTTCGGCGTCTGGGTTCATTTGTGGTAGTCAAAAGGACACAATGACCAGAATAATCGATAAGAGGGATGCGATTGTTAGGATTGTTATGATTAGGCTCATTATCTTTCCTTGGACTTTAACCAAGATTAAGTGGTTGGAAGCCACCTGTACTGTCTTTTATACTAGAAAGATTATGATCCTCATCAGTAGATGGAGACGTAGAGGAAGAGTCAGACCACATCTACGAAGTGCCAGTATCAGGCGGCCGCCTCAAATCCGAAATGGTGGTGGGAGGTGAAGTGATAAAGTACCTGGCGTAGAAGGCAGACAGCCAGGAATGTTGATCCGATGATCACGTGAAGGCCGTGGAATCCTGTAGCTACAAAGAAAGTGGAGCCGTAAACTCCGTCAGCAATAGTGAATGGGGCTTCGTAGTACTCTAGGGCTTGGAGGAATGTAAAGTAGAACCCTAGCAGGATAGTCAGGGTGAGGGATTGAATGGCTTGTTTTCGCTCCCCTTCTATTAGGCTGTGGTGGGCCCACGTGACGGTAACACCCGAGGCAAGCAGTACGGCCGTGTTAAGTAGGGGGACCTCGAAGGGGTCAAGAGTAGTAATTCCTGTCGGAGGCCAGCATCCGCCGAGCTCGGGGGTGGGGGCCAGGCTGGAGTGATAGAAGGCTCAGAAAAAGCCTGCAAAGAAGAAGACTTCTGAGGTAATAAAGAGAATCATCCCGTACCGAAGCCCTTTTTGTACTGGAGGGGTATGATGTCCTTGGAAAGTGCCCTCTCGGACTACGTCACGTCACCACTGGTACATGGTCAAAACGGTTAAAACTAGGCCTAGTGTTATAAGGGTGGTTGAATGGAAGTGGAACCAAATTGCGGTTCCGGATGTCAGCAGCAGGGCGCCGACAGCTCCGGTTAGCGGTCAGGGGCTTGGGTCTACCATGTGGAATGCGTGTGCTTGGTGGGCCATTAGACGTTTTCTTGTAGATAGAGGCTCAGGAGCAGCACGAATACGTATGCTTGGATTATCGCTACGGCCACCTCTAGTAGGGTAAGAAGGAATAGCACTGTGGCTGTTAGAATGGCTACAGTTGGCATTATAGGAAGCACCACGAATGCTGCTGTGGCAATTAGTTGAATGAGCAGGTGGCCCGCCGTAAGATTGGCGGTTAGTCGTACTCCTAGGGCTAAAGGTCGAATAAACAAGCTAATTGTTTCGATAATAATAAGAACGGGAATCAATGGGACTGGGGTTCCTTCTGGCAGAAGGTGTCCTAGGGCCGCAGTGGGTTGGTTTCGCATCCCAATGATTACTGTGGCGAGCCATAAAGGGACGGCTAGTCCTATGTTCAGAGAGAGCTGGGTCGTTGGTGTAAACGTGTATGGCAGTAGCCCAAGCATGTTAATGGTAAGAAGAAATACCATTAGGGAGGTGAGTAAAACTGCTCACTTGTGGCCCCCTTGGTTTAGGGGAAGAAGTAGTTGCTGAGTGAAGCGGTTGATAAACCATCCTTGTAGGGTCAAAACTCGGTTGTTAAGTCACCGCTCAGTAGGTGTCGGGTAAAGTGTCCAGGGGAGTGCAATTGCTAGTGCAATAAGGGGAATCCCTAGGTATGTTGGGCTTATAAATTGGTCAAAGAAGCTTAGTACCATGGTCAGTTTCAGGGTTCGGGTTTAGATTTTTCGGCTCCCACAGTGGTGGGCTCGTTGTTGAAGTTATGAGCCAGAACTTTCGGTGGGATTACTGTCAGGAATACCAGTCAGGAGAAGACGAGAATTGCAAATCATGGGGCGGGGTTGAGTTGGGGCATATCACTAGAGGTGGTTGGGGGTCACCAATCTTCAGCTTAAAAGGCTGACGCTAGGCCCTATTTAGCTTCCTAGTGAGGCGTCTTCAAGTATTAGTGAGGATCAGTTTTCAAAGTGTTCTAGCGGAACTGCTTCTACAACGATTGGTATGAAGCTGTGGTTTGCGCCGCAGATTTCAGAGCATTGTCCGTAGAAGACTCCGGGACGGGAGGCGATAAAGGCTGTTTGATTAAGTCGGCCGGGTACGGCGTCCATCTTAACCCCTAGAGCAGGAACGGCTCATGAATGAAGTACATCCTCTGCTGAGACAAGGACTCGAATAGGGGACTCTATGGGAATAACCATCCGGTGGTCTGTTTCCAGAAGTCGGAATTGGCCGGGAGTAAGGTCTTGGGTCGGGACCATGTATGAGTCAAAACCAAGATCTTCGTAGTCAGTGTATTCATAGCTTCAGTACCATTGGTGGCCCATGGCTTTAATGGTTAAGTGGGGGTCGTTGATCTCATCTATTAGATAGAGAATTCGTAGTGAAGGAAGGGCAATTATGATGAGGATAACGGCTGGTAAGATGGTTCACACAATTTCGATTTCTTGGGAATCCAGGATGTACTTATCGGTAAGTTTGGTTGACACTATTGATACAATAATGTAAAGGACCAATACACTAATTAGTAGAACAATCATTAGGGCGTGGTCGTGGAAGTGTAAGAGTTCTTCTATAACAGGGGAGGCCGCGTCTTGCAATCCTAATTGTGAGGGATGTGCCATTAAGCTCTGGGTTAAGACACGCGGGGGTTTAACCCACAATTTTGCCTCGACAAGGCAAGGTAATGGTTTTACTAGTGTCTTATTTAAGAAAGTGGCAGAGTGGCCATGCAGTTGGCTTGAAACCATCTCACGGGGGTTCGATTCCTCCCTTTCTCGTTATTTTGCTTGTACTTGTACAAAAGCTGGTTCCTCAAAGGTGTGATATGGAGGAGGGCAGCCGTGCAGTCATTCTACATTTGTCATAGTTAACTCAACTGATGATACTTCTCGTTTAGCTGCGAATGCCTCTCATAAAATAAATAAGAACATAATTACAGCTACAAGGGAGATTAGTGACCCAATTGAGGATACCGTGTTTCAAAGCGTATAGGCATCTGGGTAGTCGGAGTATCGCCGTGGCATGCCTGCTAGACCAAGGAAGTGCTGTGGGAAGAAGGTCAGATTTACCCCTACGAACATTACCCCAAAGTGGATTTTTGTTCAGGTGCTGTGCAGGGTGTAGCCTGAGAACAGTGGGAATCAGTGTACAAATGCAGCCATAATGGCAAACACAGCCCCCATGGATAGTACATAGTGGAAGTGTGCTACTACGTAGTAGGTGTCGTGTAGCACAATGTCGAGGGAGGAATTAGATAGCACGATTCCTGTTAGGCCACCTACTGTAAACAGGAAAATAAACCCTAGGGCCCAAAGAAGTGGGGTTTCTCATTTGATTGAGCCCCCGTGAAGTGTGGCTAGTCAGCTAAACACTTTGACCCCGGTTGGGATGGCAATAATCATTGTCGCCGATGTAAAATAGGCTCGGGTGTCGACATCCATTCCTACCGTAAACATGTGATGAGCTCATACAATAAACCCAAGGAGTCCGATGGCCATCATTGCTCAAACCATTCCTATGTAACCAAAGGGTTCTTTCTTTCCAGAGTAATAGGCTACGATGTGAGAAATCATACCAAAGCCTGGAAGAATGAGAATATAAACTTCGGGGTGGCCGAAGAATCAGAAGAGGTGTTGATAAAGGATTGGGTCTCCCCCTCCTGCAGGGTCGAAGAATGTTGTATTTAGGTTTCGGTCGGTAAGAAGCATGGTAATACCAGCGGCTAGAACCGGAAGAGATAGAAGCAGTAAGACAGCAGTGACAAGGACTGCTCACACAAACAGAGGTGTCTGGTACTGCGAGATTGCGGGCGGTTTCATATTAATAATTGTAGTAATGAAGTTAATTGCTCCTAGGATTGACGAGATACCTGCTAGGTGAAGGGAGAAAATGGTTAGATCAACTGATGCTCCTGCGTGGGCTAGGTTGCCTGACAGGGGTGGATATACCGTTCACCCCGTCCCTGCCCCGGCCTCTACTCCTGAAGAAGCTAGTAGGAGAAGAAAGGAGGGTGGAAGAAGCCAGAAGCTCATGTTATTTATTCGTGGGAATGCCATGTCGGGTGCCCCGATCATTAAGGGTACTAGCCAGTTTCCAAAACCCCCAATTAGGATTGGCATTACTATGAAGAAAATCATTACGAAGGCATGTGCCGTAACAATGACATTATAAATTTGATCGTCCCCTAGAAGTGCACCGGGTTGGCTGAGCTCTGCTCGGATAAGAAGGCTTAGGGCAGTTCCTACTATCCCCGCTCAGGCACCAAATACTAAGTAAAGGGTGCCAATGTCTTTATGATTAGTTGAGAAAAATCAACGTGTAATTGCCACAGGTAGGATGGCCGAAGGTTTAGGCGGCGGATTGTAGCTCCGAGAACAGAGGTTTAACTCCTCTTCTTACCAATAAGCTCTGTGGTGAAGTTCATGTCAGGTTGCAAACCTGAAGACGCAGGTTAGCGCCTGCCGGGGCTTTCCCCGCCTTTCGCGCCAGGCGGCGGGGAAAGTAGGTGGATGCTCGCTGGTTAGAGCGCTTAGCTGTTAACTAAGATTTTGTAGGATCGAGGCCTTCCCACCTAGAAAGGCTTTAGCTTAATTAAAGTGTCTGGGTTGCATTCAGAAGATGTGAGATAAAATCTTGCAAGTCTTATCAGGGGCTAGGAGATTTTCACTCCTGCTTGGAGCTTTGAAGGCTCATGGTCTATGTGCTATCCTAAGCCCCTAGACTAGTAGTGCCAAAACGGAGGGGGTAAGGGGTAGGAGACTGGTTGCTAGCACTACAGCCGCAGCCAGTACTAGAGTGGGTTGTTTGGTGGGAGTTCGCCATGGTGTGGTGGAGTTAATCGTGTAAGGGGACAGGGTAAGGGTTATCGCGTATGTAAGCCGCAGGTAAAAGTATAAGCTCAGAAGCGCTGTTAGTGCTACAACTGTGGCCGTAAGGGGTAACCCTTGACTTGAGATTTCTTGCAGAATCAACCACTTAGGCATGAATCCAGTAAGGGGTGGTAGTCCGCCCAGAGAAAGGAGAATTAGGCAGGCCAGTGCACTTAGTGTAGGGGATTTCGTTCAGGCTGAGGCCAAGGTAATGGTTTTGGTGGAGTTCACCTTGTCCAGTGTCATAAAGGCCGCTGCCGTTATAACAATATATGTGATAAGGGCTAGCAGGGTTATTTGGGGTGCTATTTGAGCTACTAAGATTATTCAGCCAAGGTGTGCAATCGAAGAATATGCTAGAATTTTCCGCAGCTGGGTCTGGTTGAGGCCTCCTCACCCTCCCACTAGGGTTGAACAAATTGCTAAGGTTGTTAGTAAGTAGGGGTGGGCGTTCTCCGCCACTTGCAGAATAAGGGCAAAGGGGGCGAGTTTTTGCCAAGTGGAGAGGATTAGACCGGTGGTTAGGGTAATCCCTTGAAGTACCTCCGGAAGCCAGAAGTGTGTGGGGGCTAAACCGATTTTTAATCCCAATGCGGTGATAGCAATAGCGCAGGCAACAGGGTGCGTAAGGTGAGAAATCTCTCATTGTCCCAGCATCCATGCGTTTGTGGTGCTAGCAAATAGGAGTATGGCGGCGGCTGTGGCTTGTGTGAGGAAATATTTAGTGGTTGCTTCAATGGCCCGGGGGTGATGCTGGCGAGCCATGAGAGGGACAATGGCTAGGGTGTTAATTTCTAGTCCTATTCATGCCAGGAGCCAGTGGGAGCTGGCAAAGGTTAGCGTAGTTCCCAGCCCTAAGCTGAATAAAAGGATGGTGATTACATAGGGATTCATTAGTAGGGGAAGGGTTTTAACCAACATGTTCGGGGTATGGGCCCGAAAGCTTATTTAGCTGACCTTACTAGCAAGTGGTGTAGTGGAAGCACACAGAGTTTTGATCTCTGGAGGATGGGTTCGAATCCCTTCTTTCTAAGGAGTCGGGAGGAGTCTAACCTCCTTGGTTCACTCTATCAAAGTGGCCCTTAAGCGTTCAGGCACGGCTCCTTGGTTAACTATAGTTGCGGGGGGAGCCCTGCTGCCCCCACTGGCAGTGCAATATGTCAAAGGATGAGTGCGAGGGTGAGGGGAAGAAAATTTTTCCACACCAGGTGTATCAGTTGATCGTAGCGAAATCGCGGGTACGAAGCTCGAACCCACAGGAATACTCCTGAGAGCAGGGCGGCCTTGATCATAATGCTGACTGTAGTTAGCTCCGGGAAGGAGGGGAAGTGAGAAGCGCCCATGAAAAGGATGGCGGAGAGGGTGTTCATAAATAAGATGTTGGCATACTCGGCGAGAAAGAATAGGGCGAAAGGCCCTCCTGCGTATTCTACATTAAACCCAGAGACTAGTTCCGATTCACCCTCAGTAAGATCAAAGGGGGCTCGGTTGGTCTCGGCCAAAGTAGAAATGTACCATATAGCTGCTAGGGGCCAAGCAGGGGCTAAAAGCCAAATGCTTTCTTGGGTGGTGCTGAACATCGAGAGAGTAAACCCCCCGGTAAAGACAATTGTGCAGAGAAGGATTAACCCTAGTGCTACTTCATAAGAAATGGTCTGGGCCACGGCCCGAAGGGCCCCGATTAGGGCGTACTTGGAGTTTGATGCTCACCCGGAGCCGAGGATAGAGTATACTGCCAGGCTAGAGAGGGCGAGGATAAAGAGTATACCAAGACTTAAGTCCGTGACAGGGTAAGGAAGGGGAAGAGGGGCTCATAGGGTAAGGGCGAGGGTCAAGGCCAGCGTTGGGGTGGCCAGGAACAAGAATGGGGAGGACGTCGATGGGCGGACGGGCTCTTTAATAAAGAGCTTTACTCCGTCTGCAATGGGTTGGAGAAGCCCGTAGGGCCCTACTACATTAGGACCTTTCCGTAGCTGCATGTAGCCTAGAACCTTTCGTTCGATTAGGGTTAAGAAAGCCACCGCCAGTAACACTGGGACGATGTAGGCAAGAGGGTTAATGATGTGAGTTATAATAATGTGGAGCATAGCTGGGGAGAGGATTTGAACCCCTGAAAGGGAAGGCTTAGGCTTCCTGCATTTACCGGGCTCTGCCACCCCAGCGCGCCCTTCTCTTGGGCCAGAAGGTTTGCCCCCCTTTAACCGCTTCAGTTGTCCTCATCGGGTTGGGGAGAGGCGTGCTTGGAGCATAGGCCTCACCATCCCGGTCCTTTCGTACTAGGGAGGATGGCATCACAGATAGAAACTGACCTGGATTACTCCGGTCTGAACTCAGATCACGTAGGACTTTAATCGTTGAACAAACGAACCCTTAATAGCGGCTGCACCATTAGGATGTCCTGATCCAACATCGAGGTCGTAAACCCCCTCGTCGATATGGACTCTGGGAGGGGATTGCGCTGTTATCCCTAGGGTAACTTGGTCCGTTGATCGGCTAGAAGCCGGATCATTGTCGGTCAAACATTTTGTGACTTAGAGCCGTAGCTCTTGGTTTTAGGGTTTCCCCCTATCCTCTCGGGGGCTTTACTTTCCCCCGTGGTCGCCCCAACCGAAGACGTTTGTGCCAAAATCACTCTGATTTGAAATCACATTGAGGGGGTTTCTTTTGGTGATTGGTGGGCGTCTAAAGCTCCATAGGGTCTTCTCGTCTTGTGTTAGCATGCCCGCTTCTGCACGGGCAGATCAGTTTCATTGACCAGGAAAAAGAGACAGTTAAACCCTCGTTATGCCATTCATACAGGTCTCCATTTAAAAGACAATTGATTGCGCTACCTTTGCACGGTTAAAATACCGCGGCCGTTAAACTTTTGGTCACAGGGCAGGCGGGACCTCCTATACTCTTGTGGGCAGAAGGCGATGTTTTTGGTAAACAGGCGAGGTTTAGGTTTGCCGAGTTCCTTTTTATCCTTTAAGTCTTTCCCTTAGTATGAGCACGCCTGTGTGGGGTTAACGATCAACAGGTTGCGCGGTTTTCTCGGCCAGAAATGGCGGGGACGCATGGTTCTCTATTATTGAGTTCGTTAGTTGTCGACGGCGGGTCCGATTCGACTTACACGTGTGCGGGGAGAAGTTCATTCTTCTTATTACTCGTTCTAGCATGGTCTCTCCTATGGTGGCATAGGGAGGCCCAGTATTAATTAGGGGCATTGAGGGTGTTTAATGGTATAATAGGCTTAATTTGGTCTGAGCTTTAACGCTTTCTATTCAGATGGCTGCTTTTAGGCCCACTGAAACCTGTAGCCTTATCTAGTATATCTCTTAGCCTCCTGTTAAGGTTGTGTCCTTTGTTAAGGGAGCTGTACCTCCTTCAACTAACTCCCGCAATTGTCCTTTATTCCTAACTTCAGTGGAACTATTGTGGATAAGGGCTTTGCGGGGCTGAACTTCTATTCATTTCTTGGGCAACCAGCTATAACCTGACTCGGTAGGTCTTTCACCTCTACTCGGGGATCTTCCCACTCTTTTGCCACAGAGACGGGTTGGCCCTACAATAGGCTGTCCCGGAGTAGCTCGTCGGGTTTCGGGGTTTCAAACTAGAGGTCTCTTCGCTTGGGGTTACTAACTAGATCATGATGCAAAAGGTACGAGATTAAGTCTCTGCTTTTATTTACTTCAGTGCGCTATTTCATCTCTCTTTCAGCTTTCCCTTGCGGTACTTTGTCTATGGCTTCGTGTGTCCTTTTCTGTCGCCCGTACTGGGGTGGTCGAATGGTTTAGTTTGTAGGATCAGTTTGTGTTGGATTAATATATGTTGTGGGTTTGGTCGTGTTGGGTTGAGCTAGCTGTTTAGTTCAGGGTGATCCAACTTGCATGGATGTCTTCTCGGTGTAAGGGAGGCGCTTAACTATCTCAGCCACACCCTGGTTATTCCAAGTGCACCTTCCGGTACACTTACCATGTTACGACTTGCCTCCCCTTTATATTTCTTGTCTTGTTAAGTACCAGATATTGGCGTTGTCGGGGAGAGTGACGGGCGGTGTGTGCGCGCTTCAGAGCCGGCTTCAGGGGGGCGCTCTATTCCCCGCTTACTGCTAAATCCACCTTCGGGCTGCCGTTTCAGACAACCTTTCGTGAATAATCTGCTTCAGATAATGTAGCCCATTTCTTCCTACTTCGTACGCTACACCTCGACCTGACGTTTTGGGCAGTGCCCATCTCGCTTACTGCAATACCTTCACAGGGTAAGCTGGCGACGGCGGTATATAGGCGGGAAAAGCAAGGAGTAGTGAGGTTGAACGGGGGTTATCGGTTCTAGAACAGGCTCCTCTAGGGGGGTCTGAAGCACCGCCAAGTCCTTTGGGTTTTAAGCTGGCGCTCGTAGTCCCCGGGCGGATATCTGTTGTATTGAAATATCTAAGTTTACGGCAGGGCATAGTGGGGTATCTAATCCCAGTTTGTGCCCCAGCTGTCGTGGGTTCTGGTGAGTAATAAAGCTACTTTCGTATTAGGGGTTCGAGCCTCCAGGTGCGTATAACAGCCTAGGGGGTCTTCAGCTTTAGTTTTGTGTCTTCCATAACCACTCTTTACGCCGGATTTATCAACTTGGGTCTCTCGTATAACCGCGGTGGCTGGCACGAGTTTTACCGACCCTCTTAGCTCTAACTAAGTCAAGTTTTCACTTATGGCTTAATGTTTATCACTGCTGAATTCCCTTGGGGGTGTGGCTAAGCAAGGCGTCTTGGGCAAAGCGTTGTGCCTGATACCGGCTCCTCGTCTCCGGACGGGAGATTGAGGGCATCCTCACGGGGTCGCGGAGGCTTGCATGTGTAAATCGAGCTAAGGCCGATAATAAAGTCAGGACCAAACCTTTGTGCTAGCGGGGCTTCTTAAGGCCCATCTTAACATCTTCAGTGTTATGCTTTGTTTAAGCTACACCAGC